AAACCTTATGGGCACCCTAATATTCTTGCTGAATTTATAGCTGGACAACTAAAGAGTAGGGTATCATTTCGAAAAGCAATGAAAAAAGCTATCGAATTAACCGAACAAGCTGATACAAAAGGAATTCAAATTCAAATTGCAGGCCGGATTGACGGAAAAGAAATTGCACGTGTCGAATGGATAAGAGAGGGTAGGGTTCCTCTACAAACAATTCGGGCAAAAATTGATTATTGTGGCTATACCGTTCGAACTATCTATGGGGTATTGGGTATCAAAATTTGGATATTTATAGACGAAGAATAAGAAGCCTTTACTTGACTTGCCTTTCTGTTTGGTTTTAACGATAGAAAAAAGAATGCCAACTTTGTTCATTCTTTTTTCCATCCAATCAATTCTAATTTTTAATCCCATAAGGTTTAATAAAAATTCGATTGACCCTTTGATATAATTGCTATGCTTAGTGTGTGACTCGGCGGTTTTTGTTAAAATTAAGACTAAAAAAACGAAATAACACATAGTAACAAGTATAAACGAATAACTATAGAACTAATAACCAACCCATCGTATCACATTATCTGGATCCAAAGAAGCAGTCAAGATATACTATTTTAGTCCTATCATTGTAGCAACTGAATTTTTTTTGGCATAAACGATTTCTTGTCAAAAAATAAAGATAAGGATGCGGATAAATGGAAAGATGAGAGAAAGAAAAAAAAAAAATGAATCTAATATAAAATATAAAAGCGATATAATTCCAATATGTAAGGTTCTTGAAATAGCTCATAAAAGAAAATGTAATTAAAGCATCAATACAGATTCATACAAAATTGGATGAGATATAGAATAAAATAAGAGCTTAGAGCCAAAAACAACTAAGGGGGTTGGCTCAAGAACAAATTTCATTAAGAGCTCCGTTCGTTGTAGAATTCAGACCTAACCATTAATCAAGAGGCGATGGGAACGACAGAACCCGTGAATACATAAGATTCAATTAAAAATGAATTCAGACAATTTATTGGGAAGGATGGCGGAACGAACCAAAGACCAATTCATATATTCTGAAAAATGATAAGCTAATTTTACAGCTGAAATAGATATTGAAAGAGTAAATATTCGCCCGCGAAAATTCTTTTTTTTTTTGAATTCCTCGTATTTTGACAATCCAATATGATAATTATAAAAAAAAAAGGGGAATAAAATAGATATTTTATATTTAGTTCTATACCCCCCAAAAAAATATCTAGCAAAATAGAAGAGTNTATTAATTAAGTGTATTATATTATTCCATGTATATCTTAATTATATAAAAATATAACAGGCATTTTTAATTGAATTTCCTTTTTTTCATTCGCGAGGAGCCGGATGAGAAGAAACTCTCACGTCCGGTTCTGTAGTAGAGATGGAATTTCAAAAAACCATCAACTATAACCCCAAAAGAACTAGATTCCGTAAACAACATCGAGGAAGAATGAAGGGAATATCTTATCGGGGTAATCGTATTTGTTTCGGAAGATATGCTCTTCAAGCACTTGAACCTGCTTGGATCACATCTAAACAAATAGAAGCAGGGCGGCGAGCAATGACACGAAATGCACGCCGCGGTGGAAAAATATGGGTACGTATATTTCCCGACAAACCCGTTACAGTAAGACCTGCCGAAACCCGTATGGGTTCAGGGAAAGGATCTCCCGAATATTGGGTAGCTGTTGTCAAACCCGGTCGAATACTTTATGAAATAAGCGGAGTAGCAGAAAATATAGCCCGAAGGGCTATGGCAATAGCGGCATCGAAAATGCCTATACAAACTCAATTCATTATTTCCGGATAAGAATATAAAACGAAAGGAAACGTATCTTTTAGATAAAACCAAGTAGAATTTTTTTTGGACAATTGGCCAAACAGTATTTCTTTTTCTTTTTCACCCTTTAGCATTTATTTTTGCATTGAAATAACAGATAAAAAAAAGAAATATGATTCAACCTCAGACCCATTTGAATGTAGCAGACAACAGCGGGGCTCGAGAATTGATGTGTATTCGAATCATAGGAGCTAGCAATCGTCAATATGCTCGTATTGGTGATGTTATTGTTGCTGTGATCAAAGAAGCAATACCCAATACGCCCTTAGAAAGATCAGAAGTGATTAGAGCTGTAATTGTACGTACCTGTAAAGAACTCAAACGAAATAACGGTATGATAATACGATATGATGACAATGCTGCAGTTATCATTGATCAAGAAGGAAATCCAAAAGGGACTCGCATTTTTGGTGCGATTGCCCGGGAATTGAGACAAAAATTTACTAAAATAGTTTCATTAGCTCCTGAGGTATTATAAGAGGGTATTTCAATGAAGTATGAATTATAAATATAATAGATTGTGTATCACGTATATACCTTTCATTTTCAAATTTTTCATTTTTTTTTTTGAATTAATTTTAATTAATAAAGAATTACTAATAAAAATAAAAAGGCATGTTGATTATATCAAATTTTTGGGGCACCACAGATTTTAGCTCATCATGGGTAGGGACACTATTGCTGATATAATAACCTCTATACGAAATGCTGACATGAATAGAAAAGGAATGGTTCGAATAGTATCTACTAACATCACCGAAAACATTGTTAAAATACTTTTACGAGAAGGCTTTATCGAAAATGCGAGAAAACATCAAGAAAGAAAGAAATCTTTTTTGGTTTTAACTCTGCGACATAGAAGAAATAAGAAAGGACCTTATAGAAATACTTTCTATTTAAAAAGGATCAGTCGACCTGGTCTACGAATCTATTCTAACTATCAACGAATTCCTAGAATTTTAGGTGGAATGGGGATTGTAATTCTTTCTACCTCGAGAGGTATAATGACGGATCGAGAAGCTAGACTAGAAGGAATTGGCGGAGAAATCTTATGTTATATCTGGTAATCCCTATAATATCCGAATTGGATCCAACATTTCCTATTTGTAAACAAAAAAAGATAAAGGACGGCTTGTCTAATATCACCCCTCTATTAGTTAACACTTTTAGGGGGTTTTACCTGGAATGAAAGAACAAAAATGGATTCATGAGGGTTTGATTACTGAATCACTTCCTATATGGTATGTTCTGGGTTCTTTTAGATAATGAAAATCTGATTCTAGGTTATGTTTCAGGAAGGATACGACGCAGTTCTATACGAATTCTACCAGGAGATAGAGTTAAGATTGAAGTAAGCCGTTATGATTCAACCAGAGGTCGTATAATTTATAGACTCCGCAACAAAGATTCGAATGATTAGGTAGTTTTTTCAACTTCAACACTCCTTCCTATAAGAATAGAATTCAAGGTTCAAAATATCAAGAAACTTATTTTCTTCCAAGAAATAGATTCAACCAAGGAATAACAAATATGAAAATAAGAGCTTCTGTTCGTCAAATTTGTGAAAAATGTCGACTGATCCGCAGACGGGGACGAATTATAGTAATTTGTTCTAACCCAAAACATAAACAACGGCAAGGATAATCATTCTACTTTCTACTATAACTATATACTAAAGAAACATAAACTATATACTAAATACTAAAAAAACTTTCTAAAATAATTGCTAAAAGATTTCATTGATGTAAAAAAAAAAACGAAAGATTTGTTTTGACATGAAATGGATATATCCATATATCTTTGACTCCTATTTATGAGACGATAAAATATGGCAAAACCTATACCAAAAGTTGGTTCACGTAGAAATGGACGTATTAGCTCACGTAAAAGTGCACGTAAAATACCAAAAGGTGTTATTCATGTTCAAGCAAGTTTCAATAATACCATTGTGACTGTTACAGATGTACGAGGTCGCGTGGTTTCTTGGGCTTCTGCCGGTACTTGTGGATTCAGGGGTACAAAAAGAGGGACACCATTTGCGGCTCAAACCGCGGTAGGGAATGCTGTTCGTACAGTAGTCGAGCAGGGTATGCAACGAGCAGAAGTCATGATAAAGGGTCCTGGTCTCGGAAGAGATGCAGCATTACGGGCTATTCGTAGAAGCGGTATACTATTAAGTTTTGTACGAGACGTAACTCCTATGCCACATAATGGCTGTAGACCTCCTAAAAAAAGACGCGTGTAGAAATAAGAATTGAAGGGATTTCAAGAGAAATAAATGATTCAAAGATATGATCAATTTTGTAAAATATTACTATGGTTCGAGAGAAAATAAGAGTATCTACTCGGACACTGCAGTGGAAGTGTGTTGAATCAAGAACAGATAGTAAATGTCTTTATTATGGGCGCTTTATTCTATCGCCACTTATGAAAGGTCAAGCTGATACAATAGGCATTGCGATACGAAGAGCGTTACTTGGCGAAATAGAAGGAACATGTATCACACGTGCAAAATTTGAGAAAATACCACACGAATACTCTACCATAGTGGGTATTCAAGAATCAGTACACGAAATTTTAATGAATTTGAAAGAAATAGTATTGAGAAGTAATTTATATGGAACTTGCGAGGCGTATATTTGCGTTAGGGGCCCAAGACATGTAACTGCTCAAGATCTCATCTTGCCACCTTATGTAGAAATAATTGATAATACACAACATATAGCTACCTTGATGGAACCTATTGATTTTTGTATTGGATTACAACTCGAGAGAAATCGAGGATATCAAATAAAAGAGCCAAATAACTTTCAAGACGGAAGTTATCCTATAGATGCTCTATTCATGCCTGTTCGAAACGTGAATCATAGTATTCATTCTTATGGAAATGGGAATGAAAAACAAGAGATACTTTTTCTCGAGATATGGACAAATGGCAGTTTAACTCCGAAAGAAGCACTTTATGAAGCCTCCCGGAATTTAATTGATTTATTTATTCCTTTTCTACACGCAGAAGAAGAAAACTTCCATTTAGAGGACAATCAATACAAAGTTTCTTTACCCCTTTTTACCTTTCACAATAGATTGGCTGAAATAAGGAAAAAAAAAAAAAAAATATCATTGAAATCTATTTTTATTGACC